TGGAATCGTCCATTGCGCTATATAAAAAATGATCTATTTGAAAACGCTGTAAGAACTGAAATGTCACAACATTTTTTTTATACATGCCCAAGTGATGGAAAACAAAGAATATCTTTTACATATCCGCCCAGTTTGTCAACGTTTTTTGAAATGATACAACAGAAGATGCTTTTGTGCACGATAGAAAAGCTATCCCCAGCAGAACTGTATAATCATTGGTTTTATACCAATGAACAAAAACGAAACAACCTCATCAACGAACTTATCAATCGAATTGAAGCTCTAGACAAGGGGTCTCTTGCTATGGATGGACTCGAAAAAAGAACTAGATTGTGCAATGATGAGACTGAACAAGAATGCTTACCTAAAATATATGATCCTCTTTTGAATGGACCCCATCGTGGAACAATCAAAGAATTGTATTCAGGTTCAAACATGAACGAGTATTTAATAAACTCGATAGAATCTTCTATCGAAACTCTTTGGATAAACAAACTTCATGATATCCTTAAATTTTCAAAATTTGGTGGTGAACTACCTACTGCCCTTACTACCGATTTTACAGAATTTGAAGAAAAAATAAATACTTTTGATGGAAAGTCATTATCATTATTGAAAGACATTGGGCGCTTATTGCTGTCAATAAGTGAATTTGATGAGGAATCAATTCCTAATTTTAAAGAGCTTTATTTTTTTTTATTTTCAGAACAAGGACGGATTTATTCACAAAATGAATCAAAATATTTATTCGATACAATTAAAACTAAAACATATTCCAATGATCAAACCAATGATCAAAAAATTATAAAAAAAAATATTGGAATTAAAATCAATAAAAAGGTCCCTCGGTGGTCATACAAATTGATTGACAATTTGGAAGAAGAAGAGGAGTCAACCAACGATCGTGGTATTCGTTCACGAAAAGCCAAACGTGTAGTAATTTTTACTGATAATGAAACAAATAAAAATACAAGCATTACTAGTAATCATGATCAAAGTAATCATGATCAAAGAGATGAGTTGGATTTTCTACGTTATTCGCAACAATCGGATTTTCGTCGAGATATAATCAAAGGATCCATGCGTGCTCAAAGACGTAAAACGGTTACTTGGGGGCTGTTTCAAACAACTGTGCATTCACCACTTTTTTTGGAGAGAATAGACAATTTTTTTTCTTTTGATACCGCCCTAATGTTGAGTTTAATTTTTAGGAATTGGACGGGAGGTGCAGGCGCAGAATTAAAAATTTCAAATTATGAAGAAGAAGAAGCGAAAGAAAAGGATAAAAAAAAAGGTGAGAATGAGCGTATAGCAATAGCAGAAACTTGGGATACTATTCTATTTGCTCAAGCAATAAGGGGTTCCATGTTAATAACACAATCAATTCTTAGAAAATATCTAGTACTTCCCTCGTTGATAATAGCCAAAAATGTTGGACGTATACTAGTATTTCAATCCCCCGAGTGGCATGAGGATTTTGAAGATTGGGGTAGAGAAATGCATGTTAAATGCACCTATAATGGTGTTCAATTATCAGAAACAGAATTTCCTAAAAATTGGTTAAGCGACGGTATTCAGATAAAGATCCTATTTCCTTTCTGTCTGAAACCGTGGCACAGATCTAAGCTACAATCACATCCTATAGATTTCATGAAAAAGAAAGGTAAAAAAGATAATTTTTGTTTTTTAACAGTTTTGGGAATGGAAGCTGAATTACCTTTTGGTTCTCCCCGACAACTACCTTCCTTTTTTGAACCTATTTTGAAACAACTTGAAAAAAAACTTATAAAAGTGAAAAAAAAATGTTTTCTAGCCCTAAAAATTATAAACGCAAGAAAAAAATGGTTTGTAAAAGTATCAAAAGAAAAAGCAGGATGGGTTAAAAAAAGAGTTAGATTTATAAAAAGAATAATAAAAAAACTTAAAAAAATAAGTTTCATTCCATCATTTGGATTGAGGGAAGGATATGAATCGAATATAAAAAAAAAAAAAAAATCACTAATCAGTAATCATATAAATCATGAATCGTTCATTCGAATTAGATCTGCAGATTGGACAAATTATTCACTGACAGAAAAAAAGATGAAAGATCTGGCTGATAAGACAAATACAATCAGAAACCAAATCGAAAAGATAACAAAAGAAAAAAAAAACATATTTATAACTACGTCTATAAACATTAGTCCTAATGAAAAAAATTGTGATGATAAAAGATTAGAATCGCCGAAAAAAATTTTGCTAAAAAGAAGAAGTGCTCGACTAATGCGCAAATGTCACTATTTTTTTAATTTTTTTATTGAAAGGATATACAGAGATATTTTTTTACGTATCATTAATATTATTCCCCGAATACATGTAAAAATTTTACTTCAATTAAAAAACAAAATAACGGATAATTCCAATGATGAAACAAATAAAAAAGGAATTTATATTGATACAAATACAAAAAATATAATTTTTTGTATTTCGACTATAAAAAAGTTGATTTCTAATATTAGTAATCAAAATTCACAGATTTTTTGTGACCTTTCTTCGTTGTCACAGGCATATGTATTTTACAAATTATCACAAGTCCAAGTTATCAACAAGCATTACTTTAAATTTTTATTTCAATATCACGGAACAATTCCTTTTATTAAGGATCGAATAAAAAAAGATTTTTTTGGAACACAAGGAATATTTCATTCCGAATCAAGGTATAAGAAATTTTGTGGTTTTAAAATGAATGAATGGAAAAGTTGGTTAATGGGTAATGATCACTATAAATACAATTTATCTCCGACTCGATGGTCTAGATTAGTACCGCAAAATTGGCGGAATAGAATCAATCAAAATTTTATGGTTCAAAATACAAACTCAACCCATTTTTATTCATATGAAAAAGACTTATTAATTCATTACAAGAAAGCAAAAAATTATGCATATGCTGTAAATTCATTACCGAACCGAAAAGATAAATTAAAAAACTACAAATATGATCTTTTATCAAATAAATATATGAATTATGAAGATAAGAAGGGTTCATATATTTATGGGTTGCCATTACAAGTAAACGAGGCCCAAGGGATTCCCTATAATTACAATATTATTAATCCCGAATTCTTTTATTTGCCGAGAGATATAGACCTTGGTAACTATCTACGAGAAGATTATATTATTGATAGGGATAAAAATCCGGATAGAAAATATTTTGATTGGAAAACTCTTAATTTTTGTCTTAGAAAAAAGATCAATATTGAGGAATGGAGAAATAGAGAGAGCGGGGCCAGCGCTAACATTAATAAAAATACTAAGACTCAGACTAATTATTATCAAACAATTGAGAAAATGGATAAGAAAGTTTTTTTGACTCTCGCGATTCATAAACAAATCCGCCCAATCAATCAAACAAAAAAATCTTTTGACTGGATGGGAATGAATGAAGAAATCCTAAATTGTCCAATATCGAATCTAGAACTTTGGTTTTTACCAGAATTTTTGTTACTTTATAATACATATAAGATTCGACCGTGGATCATACCAATCAATTTACTTTTTTTAAAATTGAATATAAATAAAATTTTAAAATTGAATATGAATATAAATAAAAGCATTAGTAACAATATCAACCAAAAGAAAAAAAAAGATAGATTATATAATCATAATCCAAAAAAATCTCTTGAATTAGAGAATCAAAATAAAGAAGAAAAACAACAGTCAGTCCAAGGAGATCTTGGATCATATGCACAAAAAAAAAAAAATCTTGGAACTGATCCATCGAAAAATGTTAAAAAAGATTATCGGGGATCATACATTCAAAAAAGCACAAATAAAAATGAATTCAAGATAGGAGCGGAACTAGATTTCCTCCTGAAAAGATATTTTCTTTTTCAATTGAAATGGGATAGTGCTTGTAATCAAAAAATACTCAATAATATCAAGGTATATTGTCTACTCCTTAGATTGAGAAATCCAAAGGAAATTGCTATGTCCTCTATTCAAAGGGACGAAATAAGTTTGGATGTAATGCTGATTCCGAAGTCTACAACTCTTAAAAAATTGATAAAAAAGGGACTATTAATTATTGAACCAGTTCGGCTATCCATAAAATGGAACGGACAATTTATAATGTACCAAACCATAACTATTTCACGGGTGCATAAGAGTAAGCACCAAACTAATCGAGGATACCAAGAAAAAAAAAATGTTGATAAGAATCGTCTTAATGAAGCCATTGCACGATATGAAAATGGGAATAGAGACGCAAATTTTTATGATTTTATTGTTCCTGAAAATTTTTTATCTCCTAGACGCCGTAGAGAATTGAGAATTCTCATTTGTTTAAATTCAAGAAATGTCAATGTTGGGGATATAAATCCAGTATTTTGCAATGGGAACAATGTAAAGCGATGTGGTCAATTTTTTTATGAGGATAAGCATCTTGATGTAGATACAAATCGATTTATTAAGTTCAAATTTTTTCTTTGGCCAAATTATCGATTCGAAGATTTTGCTTGTATGAATCGCTATTGGTTTGATACCAATAATGGTAGTCGTTTCGGTATGTCAAGGATACATATGTATCCGCGATTGATAATTAGTTGATGATACATTTACATTACATGGATCAAGTGCCATTTCTGACATGGTATATGAACACAAACAAATATATACAGCCCTGTGTTGTTATATTACATTATGGTACATGATACTGATTACCTGACCTTGATCTTAGCCATTCTATCTAGTAAGTAATGAATCGTCATAATCTTCTTATCTTAGGTCAAAATTCTTCTCTTTTGTGGGTTAGAAATTTTTTATCTATATCATATCTGAATAAAATTGAAAAATTGTATTGATTATCAATTAAGTGAATTTGAGAAAAAAAGAAGTATACGAATAAATCCAGATTATTGTGTATAACAAATTAAAATGACTGGCATTATTATTACTGATTAGTAAAATCTATATTTGTAATGTAAATAAAGAAAAAGGGACGAAGAATTTTTTGTTATGGTTAAAAACTTATTCATTTCTGTTATTTCGCAAGAAGAAAAAAACGAAAATAGGGGGTCCGTTGAATTTCAAGTATTCAGTTTCACCAATAAGATACGTAGACTTACTTCCCATTTGGAATTGCACAGAAAAGATTATTTATCTCAGAGAGGTCTACGTAAAATTCTGGGAAAACGTCAACGGCTGCTGGCTTATTTATCAAAGAAAAATAGAGTCCGCTATAAAGAATTAATTAGTCAATTGGATATTCGGGAGCCAAAAACTCGTTAAGCTCATTTTTTTTATTATTTATATTCTTTTATTATTTATATTCTAATAAAAATAATAAATAATAAATATATAAATATATTTTTAATGAACTTCATTTGGTTTTAAGCAATTCGTGGAATAATGAAAATGAATCGGGGAAAAAATATATGACTGTACCGACTACAAGAAAAGACCTCATGATAGTCAATATGGGTCCTCAACACCCATCAATGCACGGTGTTCTTCGACTCATCATTACTCTAGACGGGGAAAATGTTATTGACTGTGAACCCGTATTGGGTTATTTACACAGAGGAATGGAAAAAATTGCAGAAAATCGAACAATTATACAATATCTTCCTTATGTAACACGTTGGGATTATTTAGCTACTATGTTTACAGAAGCAATAACGGTAAATGGACCAGAACAGTTGGGAAATATCCAAGTACCGAAAAGAGCGAGTTATATTAGAGTAATTATGCTAGAACTGAGTCGTATAGCTTCTCATTTATTATGGCTTGGTCCTTTTATGGCGGATATCGGTGCGCAGACCCCTTTCTTCTATATTTTCCGAGAGAGGGAATTGATATATGACCTATTCGAATCTTCCACAGGTATGCGAATGATGCATAATTATTTCCGTATCGGAGGAGTGGCTGCTGATCTACCTTACGGCTGGATAGATAAATGCTTGGATTTCTGTGAGTATTTTTTAACAGGGGTTACTGAATATCAAAAGCTTATTACGCGTAATCCCATTTTTTTGGAACGAGTTGAAGAGGTGGGTATTATTAGTGGAGAGGAAGCAATAAATTGGGGTTTATCGGGACCAATGCTACGAGCTTCTGGAATTCCTTGGGATCTTCGTAAAATTGATCATTATGAGTCTTACGACGAATTTGATTGGGAAGTACAATGGCAAAAAGAAGGAGATTCGCTAGCTCGTTATTTAGTCCGAATCGGTGAAATGGTGGAATCCATCAAAATTATTCAACAAGCCCTGGAAGGAATTCCCGGAGGGCCATATGAGAATTTAGAGGTACGGCGCTTTGATAAAACAAAGGATTCGGAATGGAATGATTTTGATTATCGATTCATTAGTAAGAAACCTTCTCCCACTTTTGAATTGTCTAAACAAGAACTTTATGTGAGAGTAGAAGCCCCCAAGGGGGAATTGGGAATTTTTCTGGTAGGAGATCGGAGTGTTTTTCCCTGGAGATGGAAAATTCGTCCACCTGGTTTTATCAATTTGCAAATTCTTCCTCAGCTAGTTAAAAAAATGAAATTGGCCGATATTATGACAATACTAGGTAGTATAGATATTATTATGGGAGAAGTTGATCGTTGAAATGATAATTGATACGATAAAAGTACAAGCTATCAATTCTTTTTCCAGATCGGAATCCGTAAAAGAGGTTTATGGGCTCGTATGGTTACTTATTCCTATTTTTACTCCTGTATTTGGAATCATAATAGGGGTACTGGTAATTGTATGGTTAGAAAGACAAATATCTGCGGGAGTACAACAACGCATTGGACCTGAATACGCAGGTCCTTTTGGAATTCTTCAAGCTCTAGCAGATGGTACCAAACTACTTTTCAAAGAAGATCTTCTCCCATCTAGGGGAGATATTAGTTTATTCAGTATCGGGCCGTCTATCGCGGTCATATCCATTTTACTAAGCTATTCAGTAATTCCCTTTGGTTACCACCTTGTTTTAGCGGATCTTAGTATAGGGGTTTTTTTATGGATTGCCATTTCTAGTATTGCGCCTATTGGACTTCTTATGTCAGGATATGGATCAAATAATAAATATTCCTTTTTAGGTGGTCTACGAGCTGCTGCTCAATCAATTAGTTATGAAATACCATTAACTTCATGTGTGTTATCAATATCTCTACGTGCGATTCGTTGGAACATATACTTTGTTTACTTTACCTCTTTTTTCATTTTCGTTCTAGGAAAAAAGTTAAATTCTTGAATATGAATAAATATCTTCTTTTTGAATATGAATAAATATCTTCTTTTTTTTATTCATCATTCGGGGCGATGAACTAAACCAGATAGTTATATGAGTGAAATAAAACAGCTTCTAAATTGGCAGTAAAAAGATTGAGTCTCATTCCCTAGGTACAAGAATTAAGCGGACGTAAATATAATTAATACAAACGGGGTGCCCCAAGATTGGTTGATTAGCTATCATATCAGAATTTGAAGCGGGTACAAAAGATCGATCATATGTAGTTTTTATTATTGTATGTATTACCATACCGGGGATCGAAGAAATATGAGTGGACGGCTAGGAATACCAAGGTACACAAAGGATTAGTAATAGTGATAATGTAAGTAAATTATCCAACGGGTTATTTCCGCATAGCCTAACATAAAAGGAATCCTGATGGGGCTTTAAGTTGGTAGAAATGATCAAGCAGTACCTCCCCACGATCCCGATCCAGAGTATGCCCTTACCCACTGATTAAACCAATTACTATCAGGAACGAAGTAATCCTTTATTTATTTTATTTAAATTAAAGGATGAGATCAATTCAGAAGCACTTTTTTATTATAGCCGACAGAATTGCATTGGTCTAATTTGGGACTCTCCGATATATCTTTACTCTATCTACCCTATAAGATAAGGACACGTATATCGAGATAATATTGAACCAGTTCTAAAATTTATTTGTGGCCATCGAGGAGCCGTATGAAGCTTAAGTCTCATGTACGGTTTTGCAATAGCGATGGAAATAGTGATGTTATCATCGACTATGATTATCTAACAGTTCAAGTACCGTTGATATAGTTGAGGCGCAGTCAAAATATGGTTTTTGGGGTTGGAATCTGTGGCGCCAACCTATAGGGTTTACTGTTTTTCTAATTTCTTCCCTAGCAGAGTGCGAGAGATTACCTTTTGATTTACCAGAAGCAGAGGAAGAATTAGTAGCAGGTTATCAAACTGAATATTCAGGTATAAAATTTGGTTTATTTTACGTTGCTTCCTATCTAAATCTACTAGTTTCTTCATTATTTGTAACAGTTCTTTATTTGGGCGGCTGGAATCTCTCTATTCCGTACATATTAATTCGTGAGTTTTTTGGAATAAATGAAATAGGTGGAGTCTTTGTAACAACAATTGGTATCTTTATTACATTAGCTAAAGCTTATTTGTTCCTGTTCATTCCTATCACAACAAGATGGACTTTACCTAGGATGAGAATGGACCAACTATTAAATCTTGGGTGGAAATTTCTTTTACCTATTTCGTTAGGTAATTTATTATTGACAACTTCTTCCCAACTTTTTTCATTGTAACAGGATATAAAAAATTCATAACTTCTCAAGAGCAAGAGAAAGAAACATCAAATTATTCAGAGATATTCAAGATATGTTCCCCATGGTAACCGGGTTCATGAATTATGGCCAACAAACAGTAAGGGCTGCAAGGTATATCGGTCAAAGTTTTATGATTACCCTATCCCATGCTAATCGTTTACCTGTAACTATTCAATATCCTTATGAAAAATTGATCACATCAGAGCGTTTCCGCGGTCGAATCCACTTTGAATTTGATAAATGCATTGCTTGTGAAGTATGTGTTCGGGTATGCCCTATAGACCTCCCCGTTGTTGATTGGAAATTGGAAACTGATATTCGAAAGAAACGATTGCTTAATTACAGTATTGATTTTGGAATCTGTATATTTTGTGGTAACTGTGTTGAGTATTGTCCAACGAATTGTTTATCAATGACTGAAGAATATGAACTTTCTACTTATGATCGTCACGAGTTGAATTATAATCAAATTGCTTTGGGTCGGTTGCCAATGTCAGTAATTGGAGATTCCACAATTCGAACAATTATGAATTCGACTCAAATAAAAAAGGCACGGCCAAACCACAATATCAAAAAAATAAGGTAACCTCTTTTTTTTCTGGTTTGTTCAATTAAGGTCATGAAAAATTTCTACTTATAATTTATCTTTTATTTTACATAGAATGGATTTGCCTGGACCAATACATGATTTTCTTTTAGTTTTTTTGGGATTAGGTCTTATAGTGGGAAGTCTAGGAGTAGTATTACTTACCAATCCCATTTTTTCTGCCTTTTCGTTGGGCTTGGTTCTTGTTTGTACATCCTTATTCCATATTCCATCGAACTCCCATTTTGTAGCTGCTGCACAGCTTCTTATTTATGTGGGAGCAATAAATGTATTAATTGTATTTGCCGTGATGTTTATGAATGGTTCAGAGTATTACAAAGATTTCTATCTTTGGACTGTTGGAGATGGAGTCACTTCACTGGTTTGTACAAGTATTTTTTTTTCATTAATTACTACTATCCCAGATACATCATGGTACGGTATTGTTTGGACTACAAGGTCAAACCAGATTATAGAGCAGGACTTGATAAATAATGGTCAACAAATTGGGATTCATTTATCAACAGATTTTTTTCTTCCATTTGAACTTATTTCGATAATTCTTTTAGTTGCCTTGATAGGTGCAATTGCTATGGCTCGTCAGTACTAAATATTATATTTCGAACTATATTTTAATTAATTAATATTAATATAGACTTGTTCTTTTCTTTAAACTATTTTTTTTTTCATGTATATGTAAATAAAAAAGGAAATTTTCTATATTTATATCTATTCCATTTTCTTCTTGCGTACTTTTTTAATTTTTAAATTAAATTTTAGTCATTTTAGTCAATTGAATCGGTTGAATTGTTGTTCATATTGAAATGAATCAAAATTGATGAGGGGTTGTTAAATGATGCTCGAGCATGTACTTGTTTTGAGTGCCTATTTATTATCCATCGGCATCTATGGATTGATTACAAGTCGAAATATGGTTCGAGCGCTTATGTGTCTTGAGCTTATACTGAATGCAGTTAATATAAATTTTGTAACATTTTCGGATTTATTTGATAGTCGCCAATTAAAAGGAGACATTTTCTCGATTTTTGTTATAGCAATTGCAGCCGCTGAAGCAGCTATTGGATTAGCTATTGTTTCATCAATTCATCGTAACAGAAAATCAACTCGTATCAATCAATCGAATTTGTTGAATAAATAGGGGCATACAGATAAAAAATATGGAATATCTAACAATAACAAAATGAGTATGTGCAACATATAGTGCTGTTTGATAAACTGTAATAAATCAAAGTATCTTGGCCTTCTTTCATGAGCAGATCCAGAAGTAGATTGATTCTGGTAAATCTACTAAATCATTGATTCATCTGGTGTCTAGAATATATAATTAATTTACTACTTTACTAGATCGAAATTTTATGATGTTAAAAAAAATTATAGATCCAATGTCACATTCAGTAAAGATTTATGATACATGTATAGGGTGTACTCAATGTGTACGAGCTTGCCCCACGGATGTATTAGAAATGATACCCTGGGACGGGTGTAAAGCTAAACAAATTGCTTCTGCTCCAAGAACAGAAGACTGTGTAGGTTGTAAAAGGTGTGAATCTGCTTGCCCAACCGATTTCTTGAGTGTCCGGGTTTATTTATGGCACGAGACAACTCGTAGCATGGGTCTAGCTTATTGATACGTTCGAGACAATTCCACTTGAATCCATCATTTTTTATCTTTACCGATAAAACCCGTACTCGAGAAAAGAATTATTCTTTTCTCGAGTACGGGTTTTCGGGTCAAAGTAAGTGTATCTTGTTTTTACCACGAACTATTTTCCTTGGTTAACTATAATTGTTGTTTTGCCGATATTCGCGGGTACTTTTATTTTCTTTTTCCCTCATAGAGGAAATAAGGTTATTCGGTGGTATACTATTTGTATATGCTTATTAGAATTACTTCTAACGGCCTATGTATTCTGTTATCATTTCCAATTGGATGATCCATTAATACAATTGGAAGAAGATTATAAATGGATCAATTTTTTTGATTTTCATTGGAGACTGGGAATTGATGGGCTTTCCATAGGACCCATTTTACTCACGGGATTCATCACGACTTTAGCTACTTTAGCGGCTTGGCCAGTTACTCGAGATTCTAAATTGTTCCATTTTCTTATGTTAGCAATGTACAGTGGTCAAATAGGATCATTTTCTTCTAGAGATCTTTTACTTTTTTTTATCATGTGGGAGTTAGAATTAATTCCTGTCTACCTACTTTTATCCATGTGGGGAGGGAAGAAACGTTTGTACTCAGCTACAAAGTTTATTTTGTACACCGCGGGGGGTTCCATTTTTCTCTTAATGGGAGTTCTAGGTATGGGGTTATATGGTTCCAATGAAACAACATTAAATTTTGAAACATCAGCCAATCAGCCGTATCCTGTGGCATTGGAAATACTATTCTATTTTGGATTTCTTATTGCTTATGCTATTAAATTACCGATTATCCCCCTACATACATGGTTACCAGATACCCATGGGGAAGCCCATTACAGTACATGTATGCTTTTAGCGGGAATCTTATTAAAAATGGGAGCATATGGATTGGTTCGTATCAATATGGAATTATTACCCCATGCTCATTCTATATTTTCTCCCTGGTTGATGATAGTAGGTGCAATTCAAATAATCTATGCAGCTTCAGCATCTCTCGGTCAGCGCAATTTAAAAAAGAGAATTGCCTATTCTTCTGTATCTCATATGGGGTTCATAATTATAGGAATTAGTTCCATAAATGATACAGGACTCAATGGGGCCCTTTTACAAATGATCTCTCATGGATTTATCGGTGCTGCACTTTTTTTCTTGGCAGGAACGAGTTACGATAGAACACGTCTTGTTTATCTCGACGAAATGGGAGGAATAACTATCCCAATGCCAAAAATATTTACAATGTTCAGTAGCTTTTCGCTGGCTTCTCTTGCATTGCCTGGAATGAGTGGTTTTGTTGCAGAATTGGTAGTTTTTTTTGGACTAATTACGAGCCAAAAATTTCTTTTAATGCCAAAAATACTAATCACTTTTGTAACGGCAATTGGAATGATATTAACTCCTATTTATTCATTATCTATGTTACGTCAGATGTTTTACGGATACAAGCAATTTAATTCTAAAATTTTTTGTTTTTTGGATTCTGGGCCGCGAGAACTATTTCTTTCAATCTGTATCTTTCTACCCGTAATAGGTATTGGTATTTATCCGGATTTCGTTCTCTCATTATCAATTGACAAGGTAGAAGCTATTATATCTAATTATTTTTATAGATAGTTTTTTTCTAATAATTTTAATTTAATTATATCTTTATTTATCTTTATCTACAATTTTTAAAGTTAATAAAATATTATACTTTTAAAGTTAATAAAATAAAGTAAAGGTAAAGTAAAGTTAATAAAATAAAGTTAATAAAATTGTAATCAAATAAAATATTTGTATTTTATTTGATTTGTGTAGTTTTTGAAAATTGAATCATTACTTGACTTGATTCAATTTTCAAAAACTACACAAACTTTCGTTATCTATACTTATGCTATTCCTATGTATTGTATATTCTATTCGTAACTGCTTTTCTTCAATTAAATGTTAATGCGAATGAACCATAACTATGTAGCCCTATTCCTAATAGATTTACTCCAAAATAGCATATCCAAATTATAAAAAATCCTATAGAAGCCACAATTGCAGAATTACAATTTGAGCCTTGCAAATTTTCATTTGTTCTGGTATGTAAATAAATTGCGAATATTGTCCAAGTAATAAATGCCCAAGTTTCTTTTGGGTCCCAATTCCAATAGGATCCCCACGCTTCATTAGCCCATACTGCTCCCGAAAGAATACCTATGGTTAAAAATATAAAGCCGAGACTAATGACACGAGAACTCCAACAATCCAATTGCTGAATTAATTGATGCCTGTGATAATTTCTAAACGAAATAAAACAATTGTTTTGTAAAACATGGCTTATTTCATTCACGTATTGAATTTCACCAAATGCCCTAAAATGATTGTTTTTAAATTTAAAAAAAATATTTTTATTTTTTCGAAATGTAATGACTAGAAGAGCTACTGATAATAATGATCCGCAAAGAAGAGATGCATAGCTCAATACCATCATACTTACGTGCATCATTAACCACTGTGATTGTAGAGCAGGTACTAATATTGTGGATTGATGCATTTCAGTTAAAAGACCTGAAGTAGCAAATCCTTGAGTCAAAATAGCACTGGGTGCAGTTATTGTACTTAGAATATTTTTCTGTTTTCTAAAATAAGGAAGCATATGAATAATGGATAAACTCCATGAAAGGAACATTAATGATTCATATAAATCACTTAAGGGTAAATGCCCCGAATAAATCCAACGAATAACTAATAATCCTGTTATACATAAAAAAGCGACTACCATTCCTTTTTCCGACGAATCATATAATCCTACGATTTCGTGGACTAATAAGTTAATCAAATAAATTGTCAGTACAATTGAAACAATCGACAAAGAGATGTGAGTTAATATATGTTCTAAAGTAAAAAATATCATAAAAAATCCTAAAAAGGATATCCTCCAACAATGGAATGGAGATCTGGAATTATATTCTATCCATTATAGGAATTATTAATTAGTATAGTATTCATTTTTTAGAAATATGCCGCCACTCGGACTCGAACCGAGATGCTCTAGCACTGCTTCCTAAGAGCAGCGTGTCTACCGATTTCACCATAGCGGCTTGCTCGAAATCATAATAACCCATTTATTTTTAATCGTCGAGATTGGAGGAGGCAATTCACAATATTTATTTTAGATTTAAAATATCCTTTAAATTACTATTTAATTTAAATTAAACGTTCAATTCAATAATAATTACCTTACTTAACTTAATTATTATTAATTACCTTACTTACTTAGTTGTAGTGTGGGGTAGAGCTGTTTTTGTTAATTTTAAAACCACATAGTTTTTCGTGCGGTTTAAATTCTTGTAAAATTAAAGAATTGTAAGGAGGTTTAAAATGTTTGTTCGATAGCTTGAAAACAAGATGAACTATAATATAAATAATTGCCAATTGCTAGGATTTTAATTGTACCTATAATTTGGGGTACTATTTACCAAACCAATTAAGTATTAGTCAAACCATTAGTAGGCTGAAGATATACATACCAATACCAAAAAATTAAAATTTTTCTTCAATATTTCTAAAATGATTATTCATTATGGAATGGGTATTGCGCTTTATGGATAGGTATCTTGATGTATCCTATAGTATATTTTGATCTGATCTATCCTATTCTGATCTATCCTATAGTTAAAAGTTAAAACATAGAATATATATTCGGTATACAGAACCAAATAAGCCTTAAAAATTTTTTAATTTTGTGAAAAAAAGTGAATCGATGGGGAAATAACAATCCCCACCCCCCAAAAAAACCACTAACGAGAAAGAGAAAACTTTGTAAAGATTACAATGGTATATTGTGCCTAATTTTTTGAGCCTCTGTCTAGTAGACACAAAAATTTTATCCTACAACATACGACAATAGAAGATTCTATCTCATTAATCTCATTAAGTTTCAAATCAAATATTATATTAATGTAAATGTATTAATGTAATGGTAATTTCTTAACTTATAAATTCTCGAATTTGTTGGTTCATATCAATTAAGATTATTTCAAAACTTTTACGAATACGCGTTTTTTTTTTGAATTTCCATTCAAAAATGCAGAGGTTATTCATTTTATAGTTAAATGTGGAAGACATTTATTGTTCAAATTCAAAATAAAATTTATTTTATTTTTTTTTTGATTACTATTTTTATTTTAATATTTTGAAGAAAAAATTATTTGGCTATTATTTTATATATAAATATATTCGAATGAACATATTTACTATTATATACATGGTATTCATGGCTATAGAAATCGAGTTGCTTTCCATTTGTAAAAAGAAAAAAAAGAGTTTCGATTTTGTATTTTTGCCATGTTTCATTTCATCTATTCATTTTATCTAATAAAAAAAAAGAAATTGAAAAGTTTAAGAACCTTTACCTAATTTAAGAAAATTAAGAAAAACAGACTGTAAAACTATTTCTATTAACTAATTAACTATATTAGATTAGTTAATAATTTCTATTAACTATTAATTGTAATTGATCGAGGATCAAGAAAGTATATCGAATAAAAATTCGAAAGAATGAATATCTAAATGAGTATCTATTAGTAATTAATTTATTAAACGATACGTGATTTGAACCAGAATTTTTTTTTATTCCAGCTCTTCCGCGTGCAAACTGAAGTGACGAATAACAAATCGACGAATATCAATAAAATAGATCACAAGTATAAGTTTTAGTTACTTTATTGAAAAAAATATAAGCAACTCACTCCGTTCGTTCCCCAACGGGCTAGTTCACAACCGATTAATGATTTCTAATTCTGAATTCAGAATAAATTAACTAATAAATTAACTAAAGTAACAAGATCCCCTTGTTTTTTTTTTTTTTTTATTTATCTTATCGGGTTGAGTTATTTGTGGATCATAGGATCCTTGGAATTAAGTACTTTGGTCATAATTTTTTTACTTGTTTTATGTATTGTATCGAAACTTAATTCTTAATAATTGTAATAATAAAATAATTGAATATAATATTATATTATATTCTCTATGTTCATATATCTTAATTAATAATAATATTAAAATAAAAAGGAATAATTTTATCAACATTGACTTAATCGTTTTTATTTGAATATTTTGAATATTAATATATAATTATAATATTAATAAATTAAATTCTATTCTATTATCTATTAAATTTATTGATTTTTTTTGCTCCGTTCTAAATATAAAATATATAAGAGCTGGTGAATCGGAAACAATTTAACAATAAAAAAATGTTATTTTTTATGGAACATACGTATCAATATGCGTGGATCATACCTTTCGTCCCCCTTCCGGTTCCTATAGCAATAGGGGTAGGCCTTTTACTTGTCCCAGCGGGAACAAAAAATATTCGTCGTATATGGGCTTTTCCTAGTGTTTTATTACTAAGTATCGTTATGCTTTTTTCCGCCAATCTGTCTATTCAGCAAATAAATGGCAGTCCAGTCTACCAATATGTATGGTCTTGGACCATAAATAATAATTTTTCTTTAGATTTAGGCTACTTAATAGATCCGCTTACTTCGATTATGTTAATATTAATTACTACTGTTGGAATAATGGTTCTTATTTATAGTGACAATTATATGTCTCATGATCAAGGCTATTTGAAATTTTTTGCTTATATGAGTTTTTTTAACGCTTCGATGCTAGGATTAGTTACTAGTTCAAATTTGATACAAATTTATATTTTTTGGGAATTAGTTGGAATGTGTTCGTATCTATTAATAGGTTTTTGGTTCACACGACCCCTAGCGGCAACTGCTTGTCAAAAAGCGTTTGTAACTAATCGTGTAGGGGATTTTTGTTTATTTTTAGGAATCTTAGGTCTTTATTGGATAACGGGGAGTTTTGAATTTAGGGATTTTTTTGAAATAGCCAATAATTTGATTGATAATAATGGGGCCAATTCTTTATTTCTTACTTTGTGTGCTTCTCTATTATTTGTCGGTGCGGTTGCTAAGTCTGCACAATTCCCTCTTCATGTATGGTTACCTGATGCCATGGAAGGCCCTACTCCTATTTCGGCTCTTATACATGCTGCTACTATGGTAGCAGCAGGAATTTTTCTTGTAGCTCGACTTTTTCCTCTTTTTACAGTCATACCTTACATAATGTATATAATTTCTTTGGTAGGTATAATAACAATACTATTAGGGGCTACTTTGGCTCTTGCTCAAAGAGACATTAAAAGAAGTCTAGCCTATTCGACAATGTCGCAATTGGGCTATATTATGTTAGCTTTAGGTATGGGATCTTACCGAGCTGCTTTATTTCATTTGATCACTCATGCCTATTCGAAAGCATTATTGTTTTTAGGATCTGGATCCATTATTCATTCAATGGAAACTATTGTTGGGTATTCCCCAGATAAAAGCCAGAATATGGTTCTTATGGGTGGTTTAACAAAATATATCCCAATTACAAAAATTTCATTTTTATTAGGCACACTTTCTCTTTGTGGTATTCCACCTCTTGCTTGTTTTTGGTCCAAAGACGAAATTCTTAATGATAGTTGGTTGTATTCACCTATTTTTGCAATAATAGCTTGTTTCACAGCAGGATTAACTGCATTTTATATGTTTCGGATGTATTTACTTACTTTTGAAGGTCATTTAAACATTAATTGTAAAAATTACAGCGGTAAAAAAAATAATGTGTTCTATTCAATATC